ACCACATATGCTATTTTGACATGACATGTCTCAAAAAGAAAAAAATGCAGTGTTTTCCTGAAAAAAAAAGTAATTTTAACGAATTTCTTTGGAATAAGATTCTGATTCCTTCGTAATCAAAATTTTCTTGTTATATCCACAATTAGGTATTGTGGAAGACCTAATAAAGTCTTTCTTCACCGGAAGGTCAGAACAGAACGAGGGAAATAAATTGATCAAAATTTAATGCCATTCATTGCTACGGTTATTCAATATATAAAATTTCCATTTTTGAATCGAGGGTTTATAATATAAGACTTATCTGATCTTATCAATTTTGAGAATCTTTTTTTATCAAAAAAAAATAATGAATTTAGGAGAATATTAAAGATTTCATCGAAAACTTACAGCGGCTTGCCAAACGAAGGCTAAGAGAAAAAAGAGTACAGGTATAATGGGCATAACGTCTATGAGTGGATTGAAAAAGGCATAAGCCTCTGGCAATTTGGCGAAGAAAAAACTACTCGAACAAGGGGTGGGATTAAGACAGATACAGATGAAACTAAAGATATTAAGCATAGCAAACATTTCGTTCTTGTGGATTAGATAATTTTATTTTGATTGAGTTACTTTATTTTATATAATATAAATTTATATAATATAAAATTTATATAAAAAAATATAAGGTAAAAAAAAAAAAGGATTTTTTGGCATGCCTTTTTTTTTTCTTTGATTGAACTCTCCCAAATCAAAAATCCCTCTTTCAATTCTCATTCAAATGAGAATACAAAGACTTATACTTTCATACAATATCTTAATTGAATTCCATATAATGATCAATTCATTTTTTGATTCTATATCTACATGTATAGAATTCTAGCAATAACATATCACATAGGTATTTGGGCTAGAATTAACGAATAACCAATACTCATATTATATAATTATATATTATATTCGCTAATATTAGTGTATAATATTAGTGTATTAGTGTTTATTAGTGTCGAATAGAAATCAAAATGGGGCGTGGCCAAGCGGTAAGGCAACGGGTTTTGGTCCCGTTACTCGGAGGTTCGAATCCTTCCGTCCCAGATCGTTTCTACCAGAAACGGGCAAATTGGATCACAATGTATCCAACATTAAACAGAAAATTGTTAATGTTAAATTAAATAGAACGAACAATCTGTCGTTCTGAATTCTTAATTCTCTTAATTCTTAAGAATGATTCTTAAGAATTTATTTAGTTTCTTACAAACATAATCAAGTGTCAAATGCGGTTGGAAATACATATTTTGATTTTTTTTTTTTTGTTTTACTTAATTTTTAAATCTTTGATACTCGAAGAAGTGTGAGAAATCGATACTATCGAGAAACTTCCAACTCGTGGATCATTGGAATAGTTTATTTGATTCAAAATTTATTTTATTCCAGGATTGGGAATCCATTAAGGGCCTTTCTTTGAGATTTATAATTTATTTATTCGAGAAAAATGAGATCCTTGCCGAGCCTTCTCCGAAAATACTTAATCTATCTATAGTACTCATTTATCTATAGATATAGATAAATAGGTACTATAGATAGATAATATAGACTATAATGGACTATACTCTCGTACCGGCTACAGGCTATATATATGTATATATATATATATAATGTATAATTATATATATTAATTATAATATATACCCAGATATACCGGTTGAGCCAATGACTATTCATGATTTCATATTGAATCAATTCCATATCGGTTCGAAATTAAATTAGAGAAATTTTATGGTAAAACTTCGTTTGAAACGATGTGGTAGAAAGCAACGTGCGACTTGAAGGACATGATCGACTGTGGATTCTTACATCCACCATTTTCTATAAGAATGAAGATGCTCTTGGCTCGACATATTTTGTTCTGTTCTACTAGGAACCTAATTTGTGTTGGGTTCTAATCTAAATAGTACATGATGAAGCTCGAGCAGAAAGTAAAGTATTGATTCATTTTATTTAGTGGGGGGAAGAATCTAGGGTTAGTGACAATCAAAACCAATAAGTTGAACCAACTTTGTAAGTATATCCTCCATATATAATCCATATATAAATCGAAATAAGGTTAAAATTCAAACAAGTTTGAAATAAAGTAAGATTTGTCGCAATTGGTCAAACTATTTCGATCAACAAAAGTGTATTACAGGGGAATCAATTGTTCGTATTTTTTTCCATAGTAAGAAAAAACAAACAAAAGGTATGTTGCTGCCGTTTTGAAAGGAGTAAGGATCACCGAAGTAATGTCTAAACCCAATGATTTCACAAAGCAAGGATAAAGGATTCCGGAACAAGGAAAGATTATTTTCAATTGTCTCAACAATTGGATCAAAATGCGGAATAAACATAAATTCGAGGCGAGACAAACAAAAGAGGTTAGAGACGACTCAATAAAATAAATGTCTAAAGATTTCCCTTCGAACTCTTTCAGAATTATTCGACTTGAGTTATGAGTACGAATGAGATCTCTTTTTCTTACGTAAGGAAGAAGAAAAAGCCACTTAAATCATAGTCTAATTCATGATTTTATGGATCCATTTGCTATTATATACAGAAATGAGAATCATTTTTTCTCGAGCCGTATGAGGAGAAAACCTCCTATACGTTTCTAGGGGGGGCATTGTTTATTTATATCTATCCCAATGAGCCATCTATCGAATCGTTGCAATTGATGTTCGATCCCGAAGAGACGGAAGAGATCTTCGAAAAGTGGGTTTTTACGATCCGATAAAGAATCAAACCTATTCAAATGTCCCCGCTATTCTATATTTCCTTGAAAATGGCGCTCAACCCACAGTCACTGTTCATGATATTTTAAGGAGGGCAGAATTATTTAAAGAAGGAATCTCGAATTAATTGTTAATTTAATTATTTTATTTAATTCATTAAATAAAATAATTAATTAAATTTAAAGTATCTAAAGTAAAAATATTAAATAAAAAAAGAGGGTAACTAGCATCCATCTTTGTGTAATTATTTACACAGAATTTTATCTTTTCCTGGTCTATTCATACTTATTTAGTTTTTTCTTGTGGAATTTGAATTTACCAGCTTTTTTTCATTCAAATTTATTATTTATGTTGTGCCAATCCAACGCAAGACCTTATTTGATTTACTTAATTTGTTTTATGAGCATTCTATTCATATTGACAATGATGTATTGAACAAATATAATTCAATCATAGATAAATGGATCCGTTTATCCCTACCCCATATTATATTGATTTTTCCTTCACATCTGTCAAATGATGTGTTGACAGATTTACTGTCAGACAAGACGTATTTTATTAATGAAAATGAAAAAAAAAAAAATGGGTCAAGGTTTTGATTTTGACAAGGTCCCGCAGGACAATCCAATTAATTTTTTTTTTTTTCGATCGTATCTATATCGGATCTATATATTTATCCGGGTTGCTAACTCAATGGTAGAGTACTCGGCTTTTAAGTGCGACTATGATCTTTTACACATTTGGATGAAGCAACGAATTCGTCCAGACCATTGGTAGAGTCTAGAGGACCACGACTGATCCTAAAAAAAAGGTAATGAAGGAAAAAACAGCATGTCGTAATAAAATAGAACTTTGAATTTATCCTTACAGGATTGTTTTAAGTTATAAAATATTGTTTTTATTTTTGGAAGGGGACAAAATGAATTCACATTTAATTTGGGTCTAGTGAATAAATGGATAGAGTTCTATAGCCCTAATTCCTAATTCTAGTAAAACAAAAAGCAACGAGCTTATATTCTTAATTTGAATAATTACCCGATCTAATTAGACGTTAAAAATGGATTAGTGCCCAATGCGGGGAGGGAAAGGGTTTTCCTGTGAGTGAATCATTGATTCTTATTCTTTTTTTTATAAAAAAAATCCTAATTATATTATTTTATATGTAGAAATTGGAGATGGATGTGTAGAAGAAATAGTATACTGATAAAGAGAATCTCATTTTTTCCAAAATCAAAAGAGCGATTGGGTTGCAAAAATAAAGGATTTTTTACCCTTTTGTAATTATAATTTTGTAATTATAATGAAGATAAACCGATTGTATAGTATATAAAAGGGGAAGAAAGGGATCCTGTTGATTGGACTCCAGACCTCCGGGGTATATCTTTTTTTTTTCTATTTATATATATTATATATATATACATAATATATATACATATACCTTGATATATATACCTTGTTCGGACCATATTGCACTATGTATCATTTGATAACTCAAGAAATGCCCCCGGTGTCTCTGTTTCAAGTCGAAAAATTTAAATGGAAGAATTACAAGGATACTTCAAAAAAGATGGATCTCGGCAACAATACTTCCTATATCCGCTTCTCTTGCAGGAGTATATTTACACACTTGCTCATGATCATGGGTTAAATGGTTCGATTTTTTACGAACCCATGGAAATTTTTGGTTCTGACAATAAATCTAGTTCAGTACTTGTAAAACGTTTAATTACTCGAATTTATCAACAAAATTATTTGATTTATTCGGTTAATAAATCTAACCAAAATCGATTCGTTGAGCACAATAATTATTTTTATTCTCATTTTTTTTATTCTCAAATGGTATCAGAAGGTTTTTCAATAATTGTAGAAATTCCATTCTCACCGCGATTAGTATCTTCTACCGAAGAAAAAGAAATACAAAAATCTCATAATTTACGATCTATTCATTCACTATTTCCCTTTTTAGAGGACAAATTATCTCATTTAAATTATGTGTCAGATATACTAATACCCTATCCCATCCATCTGGAAATTTTGGTTCAAATCCTTCAATGCTGGATTCAAGATGTTCCCTCTTTACATTTATTGCGACTCTTTCTTCATAAATATCATAATTTGAATAGATTTATTACTCTGAATAAATCTATTTACGTTTTTTCAAAAGAAAATACAAGACTATTTCGCTTCCTGTATAATTCTTATGTAGCTGAATGCGAATTTTTATTAGTTTTTCTTCGTAAACAATCCTATTATTTACGA